AAAAAGCCGAGCTACAAGAAAAATTCCCGCTGCCACCATAGTAGCAGCATGGATAAGAGCTGAAATAGGAGTAGGACCCTCCATAGCATCGGGTAACCATACATGAAGGGGAAATTGAGCCGATTTAGCAACTGCACCAGAAAATAATAGGAAGATACAGAAAGTTCCAAATAAAAAATGGACCTCATTAGTCAAAATTAAGTTATTGAATATTTCGAACAAGTCTCGAAATTCGAAACTACCTGTTATCCAATAAAGACCTAAAATTCCTAATAAGAAACCAAAATCCCCGATACGGTTAGTCACAAATGCTTTTTGGCAAGCATTTGCGGCAAGGGGTCGTGTGAACCAAAAACCTATTAATAGATAAGAGCACATTCCAACTAATTCCCAAAAAAGATAAATTTGTATCAAATTAGAACTAGTAACTAATCCCAACATAGATGCATTGAAAAAACTCATATAAGCAAAAAATCTCAAGTAGCCTTGATCATGAAACATATAATTGTCACTATAAATAAGAACTAGAACTCCGATAGTAGTGATTAATATTGACATAATAGAAGTAAGTGGATCGATCAAATAGCCAAACTCTAAAGAAAAATCATTATTGATGGTCCAAGACGATATATATTGATAAATAGAACTCCTATTTATTAGTTGAATAGATAGGTCGGCTGAAAAAATCATAACTATACTTAACAAGAAAACACTATGAAAAGACCACATACGTCGAAGATTTTTTGTTGCCGTTGGAAAAAAGATAAGCCCTAATCCTATTCCCATAGGAACTGGAAGTGGAAGAAGAGGTATGATCCATGCATATTGATATGTATGTTCCATAAAAAAAATTTTTCTTTCAAAATTGTTTCTAATTCACCAGATCCTATCTAATTGTAAAAGAACAAAAAAAAAGATAGGTAAGAACTACAAAATTTTTATTCTGAATTCTTCTCATTGTTTCTTCAATACTTCAAATATTCAAATCAAGAAGTACAAATTGGTCAAATAACATAAGGAACTTATTTGTGAAAATGGAATACTTAGTTTTTAAATAAAAAACAAATAAAAATTTTTAAATTAGATATATTCTTTCTTTGAACTGGGCTAATTAATAGTAAACTGTATATTTAAATTAGTTATTAGGTCAAAGTTGGACTCGTAAATTGGTTGATGAATTTGATTCCAGGTATAAATGACTAAAAAAACTTAGCTAAAAGCGGAAACTTTTTTTTTTTCATTTTAGTAACTTAAACCTACCTTTTCACCTTTCAATTTTTTATCCTTAGCAATATCTTCTGTAATTTTCATAATACCTATGATTTTTTTATGAGGTTAGTAGCGTATCATCTATGGCTAGAGAGATAATGAAGAAGAATTTGTTTTGAACAATAGATGTCTTTCACATCCAATGATATTATTGAAAAACCTCTTAAATTTTGAATGGCAGTTCCAAAAAAACGTACTTCTCTGGCAAAAAAGCGTATTCATAAAAGTTTGTGGAAAAAGAAGGGATATTGGGCAGCGTTAAAAGCCTTTTCATTAGCTAAATCCCTTTCTACTGGTAATTCAAAAAGTTTTTTTGTACCAACACCGAAATAATAAAAGATTCAAATAATCGGAATCGCACAAATGTTAATTTAGTGTAGAATATGACTACAAAATTTTATTATCTAATGCAATACCTAGTAAAACGTAAATGGAACTTTTTGACTATTCTATATGGTATAAAAAACCCTAAAAGCAATATTTTGTTGCGAACTAAAAATCCCCACCAGATAGAAGGTTTCAACTAGTTTATTTTGAGTATGCTTTATCATTTCCGAGGTGGGGATTTTTAGTTCCCCCATCTCCCCCTTTCGCACAATCTTTTTTTTATGATTTCCTAAGATAGTAGGTAGGACTTTTTATTTACAAATACAACAATGGAGAACATAAACGATCTGAAAAAACCTCACTATTAAGTTTATTAAGTTCAATAATTTGGACATTTACTAAAAAGAGTTCAGAGCATTTAATTAACTCATTAAATCTCGACACTTGAATAATAATAGCTTATTATCATTTTAAGTAAGCCGCTATGGTGAAATTGGTAGACACGCTGCTCTTAGGAAGCAGTGCTTGAGCATCTCGGTTCGAATCCGAGTGGCGGCACATTCTCTTCTAAAAGAGATACATTAAGTCCTATAATGAATTAAATTCCGATACCTTATTTTAAAAATTGATATGATATTTTTTACTGTAGAACATATATTAACTCATATTTCTTTTTCCCTTGTTTCAATTGTAATTACAATTTATTTGATAAGCTTAGTTGTCGATGAAATAATAGGACTCTCTAATTCATCTGAAAGAGGTCTAATAGCTAGTTTTTTCTGTATAACAGGATTGTTAATTATTCGTTGGATTTATTCACAACATTTTCCATTAAGTGATTTATGTGAATCATTAATTTTCCTTTCGTGGAGTTTCTCGATTATTCATATGTTTCCATATTTAAAAAAAAAAAACTTACGCGTAATAACGGCACCAAGTGCTATTTTTACTCAAGGATTTGCCACTTCGAGTCTGTTAACTAAAATGCATCAATCCACAATATTAGTACCTGCTCTTCAATCTCAGTGGTTAATGATGCATGTAAGTATGATGTTATTGGGTTATGCAGCTCTTTTATGTGGATCATTATTATCAGTATCTCTTCTAGTCATTACATTTCGAAAAGATATCCAAATTTTTGCTAACAGCCATTTTTTTTTTACTGAGTTATTTTACTTTGGTCAGATCCAATACATGAATAAAGGAAGGAATGTTTTACAAAACACCTCCTTTAATTCTGCTAAAAATTATTATCGATCCCAATTGATTCAACAATTAGATCATTGGAGTTATCGTGTTATTAGTCTAGGGTTTATCTTTTTAACTATAGGAATTCTTTCCGGAGCAGTCTGGGCTAATGAGGCCTGGGGATCATATTGGAATTGGGACCCAAAAGAAACTTGGGCCTTTATTACATGGACTATATTTGCAATTTATTTACATACTCGAACAAATACAAATATGAAAGTTGCAAATTCTGCAATTGTAGCTTCTATGGGCTTTATTATAATTTGGATATGCTATTTTGGGGTCAATCTCTTAGGAATAGGGCTACATAGTTATGGTTCATTTCAATTAACATCTACTTGAATAAAAAAAGGTCTACCGATTCTAGATATAAAATAATGTAGATAAATAAAAATCTAATAAATCTTAGCTGAAGTCGTCAAGAGCCGTTTGAATCAATAGAATACTTGATTCAAATGGCTCTCACAAAAGCTAAATATATCCGGTTACAATTCGTTTTCTATTAACGAGTTAATATAAGTCAAACATTTAGCTTTTGTGTTGTATAACGCACAATAAAAATATATATTTTTTATTTTTTATACAAAAATTATCTATAAAAATATTTGCATAAAATACTTTGAACCTTATCAACTGATAATGAAAAAACGAAATCCGGGTAAATACCAATACCTAGTATAGGTAGAAAAATAGAGATCGAAACAAATAATTCTCGTGGTCCTGCATCAAAAAAATACGAATTTGGAACATTAAATAGCTTGTATCCATAGAACATCTGGCGTGACATAGATAATAAATAAATAGGAGTTAATACCATCCCCATTGCCATTACACAAGTAATTAGTATTTTTGTCATTAAAAGATATTTTTGACTAGTAATTAGTCCAAAAAAGACTATCAATTCCGCAACAAAACCACTCATGCCCGGTAATGCAAGAGAAGCCATCGATAATATACTGAACATCGTGAAGATTTTGGGCATTAAGATAGCTATCCCACCCATTTCATCGAGATAAACAAGACGTATTCGATCATAACCCGTTCCTGCCAAGAAAAAAAGCCCAGCACCAATAAAACCATGAGAGATTATTTGTAAAAGAGCTCCGTTAAGGCCCGTATCAGTAATAGAGCCAATTCCTATAATTATGAAACCCATATGCGATACAGAAGAATAGGCTATGCGTTTTTTTAAATTACGTTGGCCAAGAGATGTTAAAGCTGCATAGATTATTTGGAGCGTACCCATTATTATTAACCATGGAGAAAATATCGAATGAGCACGGGGTAATAATTCCATATTGATCCGAACCAACCCATATGCTCCCATTTTTAATAAAATTCCAGCTAGAAGCATACAAGTACTGTAATGTGCTTCCCCATGGGTATCTGGTAACCAGGTATGTAGGGGTAAAATCGGTAATTTGACAGCAAAAGCAATAAGAAATAAAATATAGAATATTATTTCCAATGCCACAGGATAGGATTGATTAGCTAATATTTCAAAATTTAATGTTGGTTCATTGGAACCATATAAACCAATACCCAGAACTCCCATTAACAGAAAAATGGAACCTCCCGCAGTATACAAAATAAACTTGGTAGCTGAGTATAGACGTTTCTTTCCTCCCCATAATGATACAAGTAAATAAACAGGAATTAATTCTAACTCCCACATGATGAAAAAAAGTAAAAGGTCTCGGGAAGCAAATAATCCTATTTGGCCACTATACATTGCTAACATCAAGAAATGGAAAAATCGTGAATCGCGAGTAACTGGCCAAGCCGCTAAAGTAGCTAAAGTAGTAATAAATCCTGTTAATAAAATGGGTCCTATAGAAAGTCCATCTATTCCTAATCTCCAGTAAAAAGAAAAAAAACGTATCCATTTATACTCCTCTGCCAGTTGTATTAAAGGATCGTCGAATCGGAAATGATAACGGAATGCATAGGTCATTAGAAGGAGCTCTAAGATACATATACATATAGTGTACCACCTAATTATTTTATTTCCTTTTTGAGGGAGAAAGAAAATTAAAGAACCAGCAGATATCGGAAAAGCTACAATTAGTGTTAACCAAGGAAAAAAGTTCATGGTAAAGATAAGATACACTTAGACCATAAAAAACCCGTACTAAAAAAAAAAAGAAATGGAAACTATATATTATTTTGAGCACGGGTTTTTGTCGGTAAAAAAACGGATTAGTGCTATTTTTTTGAACGTATCAATAAGCTAGACCCATACTACGAGTTGTTTCATGCCATAAATAAACCCGAACACTCAAGAAATCCGTTGGACAGGCGGATTCACATCGTTTACAACCAACACAGTCTTCTGTTCTTGGAGCAGATGCTATTTGTTTAGCTTTACACCCGTCCCACGGTATCATTTCTAATACATCTGTGGGGCAGGCTCGAACACATTGAGTACATCCTATACATGTATCATAAATCTTTACTGAATGTGACATTGAATCTCTAAATTTTTGAACGTCATAAATTTTCAATCTAATAAACTTGTACATGATTCATGTATCTAGATATCAGATGAATCAATGATTTACCAAAATTTTTATACAAAAATGATTTTTGGATCAGCTTATGCGAAAGAGTCAAGATACTTTTATTTAGTACAGCTTCGTAAAGAGGAATATGAATCCATATTTACTATCATACATACTAATTGGACTTATTTATTGAATAATAATTTTTTTTTAGTTGATAAAGATTCCTTTTTTTAAATGCATATTATTTATTCAACAAATTTGATTGATTGGTGCGAGTTGATTTTCTATTACGATAAATTGACGAAATAATTGCTGGTCCAATAGCTGCTTCAGCGGCTGCAATAGCTATGACAAAAATTGAGAAAATATCTCCTACTAATTGGCGATTATCAAAAAAATCGGAAAATGTTACGAAGTTTATATTAACTGCATTTAGGATAAGTTCAAGACACATAAGGGCTCTAACCATATTTCGGCTCGTGATCAATCCATAGATACCGATAGAAAATAAATAGGCACTCAAAATAAGTACATATTCGAGCATCATTGACCAACTCCTTATCAATCTTGATTCATTTCAATATGAATAACAACTCAACTTATTCTATTGACTAGAATCTAAAAAGCAAGGAACAAGGACAAAGAAATATAGTGCTAATATTAAGAATAGGTAATAGATTGAATTAAAAGCATTTCTTATCTATGACCGTTCGAAAGCTTTATTACTGACGAGCTACCGAAATTGCCCCTATCAAAGCAAATAAAAGAATTATTGAAATGAGTTCAAATGGAAGAAAAAAATCTGTTGATAAATGAATCCCAATTTGTTGACTATTACTTATCAAATCTTGTTCTACGATATGGTTTGATCTTGTAGTCCAAATAATCCCGTACCATGACGTATCTGGAATAGTAGTAATTAGTGAAACAAAAATACTTGTACAAACTACTGAAGTAACTCCATCTCCAACAGTCCAAAACTGGAAATCTTTGTAAGATTCTGAACCATTAATAAACATCACAGCAAATATGATTAAAACATTTATAGCTCCCACATAAATAAGAAGTTGTGCAGCGGCTACAAAATGGGAATTTGATGAAATATAGAATAAGGATATACAAACAAGAACTAATCCCAATGAAAAGGCGGAATAAATTGCATTAGTAAATAATACTACTCCTAGCCCTCCTAATATAAGACCTGATCCTAGAAAGATTAAAAGAAAATTGTGTATTGGTCCCGGTAAATCCATTATATATAATATAAAATAAGAAATAAAAAATAGAAATGTTTCATGATCTTATTGATCGGACCAGGAAAAAGTAAAATTATCCGGGATATCTTTTTAATTGAAAGAATAGATGTCTATTGATATAGGTCCAATAATTGGGCCAATCTCATTCTTTTTTGAGGTTCAATTCGGCAGTTCAAAAAAAAATTCCTTTAGTTTAAGTTTAGATCAAAAGACTACATTAGTCATTTTAAATTTTTTCTAAAAAAGGGTTTAGTTATTTTTTATTTGAGGCGTATTCAAAATTGTTCGAATTGTGTAATCGTCAATTAATGCCAATGGTAAACGACCCAAAGCAATTTGATTATAATTCAATTCGTGACGATCATACGTAGAAAGCTCATATTCTTCCGTCATTGATAAACAATTTGTGGGGCAATACTCGACGCAATTACCACAAAATATACAGATTCCAAAATCAATACTGTAATTAAGCAATTGTTTCTTTCGGATCCTAGTTTGTAGTTTCCAATCAACAACAGGTAAATCTATAGGGCATACGCGAACACATACTTCACAAGCAATGCATTTATCAAATTCAAAGTGAATTCGACCGCGGAAACGTTCTGATGGAATCAATTTCTCATAAGGATATTGAATCGTTACGGGTAAACGATTTGCGTGGGATAAAGTAATCATAAAACCTTGACCGATGTACCTTGCAGCTCGTACTGTTTGTTGACCATAATTGATGAACCCAGTTACCATAGGGAACATATTGTGAATAGCTCTGAATAATTTGATGATTATTTCCTTCTCTTGTTTGAGATAAGTCTAAGTATAGACTCGCGCGGTTAGAGTGAAAGGAGTTGGAAAGAAGTTGTTAATAATAAATTACCGAGAGAAATAGGTAAAAGAAATTTCCATCCAAGATTTAATAATTGGTCCATTCTCAGCCGAGGTAAAGTCCATCTTGTTGTAATAGGAATGAACAAAAACAAATAAGTTTTAACTAATGTAATCAAAATACTAATGATTGTTCCAAAGACTCCGCCTGCTTTTTCAAAAAGTTCAGGAATGAATATATATGGAATAGAGAGATTCCAACCGCCCAAGTAAAGAATGATTACAAAAAATGAGGAAACTAATAGATTTAGATAGGACGCAACAAAAAATAACCCAAATTTGATACCTGAATATTCTGTTTGATAACCTGCTACTAATTCTTCTTCTGCTTCTGGTAAATCGAAGGGTAACCTCTCACATTCTGCTAGGGAAGAAATTAAAAAAACGATAAACCCTATAGGTTGACGCCACAAATTCCATCCCCACAAACCATATTTTGACTGTGCTTCAACTATATCAACTGTACTTGAACTATTAGATAATTATAGTCGGTGATAACATTACTGTTACTATCGCTATTACAGAACCGTACATGAGATTTTCATCTCATACGGCTCCTCGAGGAGCCCAAAGAAATTTAAGGACCGGGTTAGTATTATTTAACGTAATATACTTATATGCTAGATAGAGTCAAAATATATTGAAAAGCCCCGAATTAGTCCAATGTAATTCCGTCTGCTCTAAAAAAAGTATTTCTGAATTAATCTCATCCTTTACTTTAATTTGAAAATTTCAATATTTTTTGAGTAATAACTTAATCCGTCAATAAAATACTCCTTTTAGTAATATATATAAATATTTCAACCCAGCATTTTCGATTACGAAAAAAATTACATAATTTAATCTGAAAAAAGATCGCTCTTTTGTATTGGAATTGCATTCTTTCTATTTTGTTCGTTCCTATTCTTCTTTTTCTTCTTTCTCAAAAAAGGAAAAAAAAAAGGGGGGTCCTTTCAAAAAGGATTCTTTCGTTCCTGATAGTTTTTTTTCAGTGGATAGGGGCATACTCTGGATCGGAATCGTGGGAAGTACTACCAGATCGTTTCTACCAACTTAAAGCCCCAATGAGTGTTCCTTTTATGCGTAAATACTTTTTTATATAATTTGCATAATCTCTATTACTAATCCTTTGTGTACCTTGGTATTTCTAACCACCCACTCATTTTTTATCAACTCACTATTATGGTAATACATACAAACGATAGTGAAAAACCCATAAAGTTGGTTGTTGTTTTAAACCCGCTTCAAGTCAGGATGATCAATCAACCGATCTTGGGATAAACATTATGAATTCCTTATGTTTACTTATGTTTAATCCTTATACATAGGAAATGAGGCTGACTATTTTGACTGCAAATTTAGAAGCTGTTTTTTTTCACTCATAGAACTATCTGATTGTGTTCATCAGTCGGGTTAATGAACAAAAACATTAAGCGATTTCTTTCCAACGAAAAGAAAAATAGGAAAATGTTTCAACGACTCGCACGTAGAGATATTGATAACACGCATAGAGTTAATGGTATTTCATAACTAATCGATTGAGCAGCAGCCCGTAAACCACCTAAAAAAGAATATTTATTATTCGATCCATATCCTGACATAAGAAGTCCAATCGGAGAAATACTTGAACTGGCGATCCATAAAAAAACACCAATATTGAGATCGGCTAGAACAAGATGATAGCCAAAAGGAATTACTGAATAACTTAATAGAATTGATATGACTGCTATGGCTGGTCCGATATTGAATAAATAAGTATCGCCTCTAGATGGAAGAAGGTTTTCTTTGAAAAGAAGTTTTGTACCATCTGCTAAAGCTTGGAGAATTCCAAAAGGTCCAGCATATTCAGGTCCAATACGTTGTTGTAGCCCTGCCGCTATTTCTCTTTCTAACCACACAATTACTAGTACACCTATTGTGATTCCCACTATAACAGTCAAAATCGGGATAAGCATCCATATGATCTCATACACCCCTTTTAAGGATTCCCATTTTGAAAAAGCAGTGATATCTTGTACTTCTGTTGTATCAATTATCATTTCAACGATCAACTTCTCCCATAATGATATCTATACTACCTAATATCGTCATAATATCAGCCAATTTCATTCTTTTAACTAACTGAGGAAGAATTTGCAAATTGATAAAACCCGGCGGGCGGATTTTGCATCTCCAAGGAAAAATTTTCCCGTCTCCTAGTAGAAAAATTCCCAATTCGCCCTTTGGGGCTTCGACTCTGGCATAAAGTTCTTGTTTCGACAATTCAAAAGTAGGAGAGGTTTTTTTACTAATGAAGCGATATTCAAAATCATTCCATTGGGAATCCCTTACTTTATCAAAACATCGTATTTCTAAATTTTCATAAGGTCCTCCCGGAATTCCTTCCAAAGCTTGTTGAATAATTTTGATAGATTCCTCGATTTCACTGATCCTTACTAAATAACGAGCTAACGAATCTCCTTCTTTTTGCCATTGGACTTCCCAATCAAATTCGTCATAACACTCATAATGATCAACTTTACGAAGATCCCATTCTATTCCGGAAGCTCGCAGCATTGGGCCCGACAAACCCCAATTTAGTGCTTCTTCTCCACTCACAATTCCTACTCCCTCAACACGTTCTAAAAAAATGGGATTGCGTGTAATAAGTTTTTGATATTCCGCAATTCCGGTTAAAAAATAGTCGCAGAAATCAATGCATTTATCTATCCATCCATACGGTAAATCAGCGGCAACTCCGCCGATACGAAAAAAATTATGCATTAATCTCATACCGGTAGCAGCTTCGAACAGATCATATATTAATTCTCGTTCTCGTAAAATGTAAAAGAAGGGAGTTTGCGCACCAATATCTGCCATAAAAGGGCCAAGCCATAATAAATGAGAAGCTATACGACTTAATTCTAACATAATTACTCTGATATAACTGGCTCGTTTAGGTACTTGAATATTTCCTAACTGTTCCGGTGCATTTACGGTTATGGCCTCGGTAAACATAGTAGCTAAATAATCCCAACGAGTTACATAAGGTAAATATTGTATAATTGTTCTATTTTCTGCAATTTTTTCCATCCCTCTGTGTAAATACCCCAATATTGGTTCACAGTCAACAACATCTTCACCATCGAGAGTAATGATGAGTCGAAGAACGCCGTGCATTGATGGGTGGTGAGGTCCCATATTTACTACCATAAGTTCATTTCTTATAATTGGTACATTCATAGGTTGTTCCTTGATTCATTTTTCTAGGAATTGCAGAAAAAAAAAATTCATCAAAATTCATGATCCAATAACCAATAAATTTAATGTAAGTTCTTGAACTTAACGAATTTTTGGTTCCCGAATATCCAGTCGATCAATTAATTCTTTATAACGTATTCCATTTTTTTTTGACAAATAAGCCAGCAGTCGTTGACGTTTTCCCAGAATTTTCTTTAGACCTCTCTGAGATAAATAATCTTTTCTGTGCAATTCCAAATGTGAAGTAAGTCTTCGGATTTGCTTAGTGAAATTAACTACTTGAAATTCAACGGATCCCTTGGTTTCATCTTTTTTTTCTTGTTTTGGGGAAATAACTGAGGAAACGGAATTCTTTAGCATAAAAGCAAATCTTCTCCAACTTTTTTAAAATATGAATTTTCTGGATCAGTAATAATAATGTTGGACATTTTAATCTGGTAGATTTTTTTTCATTATGGGCTTTTTTATTTTATTAAAATTTGTAAAATTAAATAGTTAATAATCCAACTCCGCTTTTTATTTGATTCATTCTATAGAAAAATATCCTATCATGCGTTTCATACAGTTAGAATTGTGGATACATATGTATTCTTAACATACTGAAAAAACTCCCAGTATTGGTATTAAACCAATAACGATTCATACAAACTAAATCTTCTAATTGACAAGTTGGCCAAAGAAAAAACTTCAATTTATCAAGATGGTTGCTTTCAACCAAAACTGGACCATAAATTTTTACATTGTTTCTATTGCCGAATACCAGATTTAGATCTATACCTTTAGTTTTTTTTGAATTGAAAGAAATTAGAATTCTTAACTCTTTTCGACGTCTCGGCGATAAAACAGTTTCAAGAACAAGCAAACTTAAATTTTTTCTGTATAGATTTCCAATAATTTTTTGCTCTTTTGCAATGGATTTTTCAAAATCCATTTTTTCTCGATACCTTGGATTAATTTGATAATTATTCTTCTGAACTAATGAAATCCGTATGGTTTGATACATAAGAAATTGGCCGGGATTATTTATAGACATACGAACTGGTTCAATAAAGAATACTCCCCTTTCCATCCATTCTCTAACATACTTATGACTTGGCATTATATCTAGATTTATTGTTCCTCTTTGAATAGCGGATAGAGCACTTTCTCTTGGATTTCGCAAGCTAAGCAGGAGACAATATACTTTGATATTTTTCATTATTGTTAGATTGAAAAAACAAGACCATCTCAATTGAACAAGCAAATGACTTGTTAGTAAAAAATCGAGGTCTTCGTCTGGATTGCTTTCGTTTATACGTTTTTTTATCTCTGATTCCACACTATAGTCTACAAAATCACCACAGTCTGAAACATCTTTTTCTTGGTTTAAGAGAACGGATCCAAGATTCCATTTTTGCTTTAGAGTAATATTCCTTTTGTCACTCAAACTTTTCTTTTCATTCAAATTTAAAAGAAGTGATTTGATTGGTATGATCCATAGTTTTAGTTTATATACATTATAAAGCAGTATCAATTCGGGTAAGAACCAAACTTCTTCATTCAAAATAGGAAATTCTTCGTTCATTCCTAGCCAATCGAAAAAGCTTTGAATCCTTGGGTAGGTTTGCTGAGTTTGGTGAGTCGTCAAATCAAAAAGACCTCTCTTATTGATTTGTTCAATTTGTTGATAATTACTTATCGTAGTATTCTTGGTATTGGTCTGGATCAAGGCTTCAATATCGACCCTTTTTCTAAGACACAAATGGATAATTCTGTAATAAAAAAAAGATTTATCCATATCTGTAATAGCTTTTTCGCCTAAAGAATTGTTATCTCCTAGGGTAAAAAGTTTTCTTTTATTTGTGTTGTAATTACAGGATATTTTTTGGTTGTTGTTTACTTGCGATGGTAAATAAAAAATATATGATTGCTTCTTATTTTCAGAATTAATAGATTTATATGATAAGAGATCATTTCGATAATTTTTTTTTAAATTCCCCTTGTGATTTGATAATGAGTTTAATCCATAATCATTAATTTGCTTTTCATAACGAATTAACCCATCTTTTTCATATAAATCCCATTTTGATAAATCCTTATTTTCTTTTTTTCTTATAGAGTGGCGATTTTCTTTATTTTTCCATTTTTTTGGTACCAATCCAGACCATCTAATATGAGAGATCTTAGATTGATAATGATTCTGTAACCAGCTTTTCCATTGAGTTATTCCAGAAGTAAGAAGTTTATTATCTGTTAATTCCGAATCAAATATTCCTTGTACTCCAAAAAAATTCTTTATTTTATCTTTACGAAAAAGAGATGTTTCATGATATTGAAGTGCAGATCTTAATCTTAAGTTGTATAAGTAAAAAATGTGACTTTGTGATAATTTATACCCGACATATGCTTGTGATAAAGAGGATAAGTCACAAAACAATTTTGAATTTTTATTACTAATATAAAAAGAGGACTGTCTAAAGTTTCTAAAGTCAATTTTTTTTTCTTTTTTGTTTGCTTCATTATTGTAATTATACTTATCCATTTTTTTTTTTGATTCAAAATCAACAAAAAGTTGTCCCTGGATCCTTATTATATTAATAACTAGGAGGATATAAACGTATATTCTTACAATAAAAAATTGGATAAAATACTGCGAGTTAAAGATTAATCGAGTAATTCGTTTTTTTACTATTTGACAAATATTTTTTATTTTTTTTAATTCTAATCTTTTTACGGCATGCCATTTTTTGTTAAACCTATTATTTATTTCAGGAGTTTTAAAATATTTTTTCTTGTCGTTTATTCTTTTTTCTAATTGATTTCTGATTGTGCTTGTTCTAATAATTATATTTTGCATTTTTTTTTCTGTTAGCGAAAGTTTTGTCCAATTTTTAGATCGAGTTGGACTGGGCAATTCGTGAATTATCTGATTTTTTTTTATCAAATCTTTTTCGTTTTTAGTTTCACTCCATTTATCTAGTTCACTCAATCCAACTAAAAGAATTCTATTTTTTTTTGAGGGGCCGCTTATTAGTCTGTTTATAACTAGACCACTTTTGTTAATCCAGTTTTTTATTTCTTTTAACATTTTAAAAATGAAAAAAAAATTTGTTTTCAATTTTATCAGTTTTTTTATGAGTTCTTTAAAAATAGGTACAAAAAAGGAAGGTTGGTTTTGGGGTGAACCAAAAGGCTGTTTGGTTGGACTCCCCCACACAGTTAAAAAACAAATTTTTTTTTTTCTTTTTTTTTTCATTTTCAATTGATCCATTTGAGGGAATTCGGGTTTCGATCTATGCCAAGGTTTCAGATAGAACGGAAATAGGATCTTTATCTGAATACCTTCACTTAACCAGTTTTTCGGCAAATCTTTTTCGGATAGTTGAACACCACTATAAGTGCATTTAACATGTGTTTCCTTATTCCAATTTTCAAAATCCTCGGACCATTCAGGAAATTGAAATAATAAGATACGGCCTATATTTTTAGCTATTATCAATGAGGGTAATATAATATATTTCCTAAGAATTGATTTTATTATTAATATACAACTCCTTATTACTTGAGGAGGTAGAATACCATTTGGAGGTTCTGCTGCTATTTCGATTCCTCTTGTTGCTTCTCTTTTATACTTCTCATTTTTATCCCCTTTTTCTGAAAGTTCAAATTCATTAGTTTTTTTCATCCAATTTCGGAAAATGAGTTTAATCAGTCCAAAGATATCAAAATAAGAAAGGATTGATTTATCGAGTCTGTACAAAAAAAGTGGCGAATGTACATTTGCTTGAGAAAGTTTTACAATCGGTATTTTACGCCTTTGAGCGCGTATAGAGCCCATGATTATATTTCGACGAAAATCTGATTGTTGTGCATAATGCATCAAATAAAATTTCTCTGGTTCGTAATCGTAATTGGGCTCATTTATAGTAAAAACTACTCCAAATCTTGCTTTTCTTGACCGCATTCCAGGGTCGTCTACTACGACTGCTTCATATTCTCTTTCTTGTCGTTCAAACTCGTCAATTAATTTGTATGACCGTCGAGGTATTTTTTTACTAATTTCCTTTATTCCCACGGATAATGTTTTTCTTTTTTTATCAGATATATTCATTATCTCTTCAAATTCTATAAAATTATTAGTAAGAATAAGACCATGTATTTTATTTATAAAAAGAGCCTCTGGCCTGTTTTTTATAGAACTTTCACTAAGGAATGGTGATGAAAAAATTCTTTTTATTGGTCCGCGATAAGGACCGTTTAAGAAAGGATCATTTTTTTTTAGCAAATATTCTTTT